TCCGGGAAAGGATCCCCCGAATATTGGGTAGCCGTCGTTAAACCGGGTAGAATCCTTTATGAAATGAGTGAAGTCGCTGAAAATACCGCTCGAAGGGCTATTTCAATAGCGGCGTCCAAAATGCCTATAAGAACTCAATTCATTATTTCTGGATAGGAATGTCTAAAAAATCTTGGGTATAAAAAAATGCGGTTTTTTTTACTTCACCCTTTCAGTGCTTTACTTAAAATTAAACATAAAAAAAAAAAAACAGATTAAAAAAACGATATGATTCAACCTCAAACCCATTTGAATGTAGCGGACAATAGTGGTGCCCGAGAATTGATGTGTATTCGAATCATAGGAGCCAGTAATCGTAGATATGCTCATATTGGTGACGTTATTGTTGCTGTGATCAAGGAAGCAGTACCAAATACGCTTCTAGAAAGATCCGAAGTGATCAGGGCGGTAATTGTACGTACTTGTAAAGAACTCAGACGAGATAACGGTATGATAATACGTTATGATGACAATGCTGCAGTTGTCATTGATCAAGAAGGAAATCCAAGGGGAACTCGAGTTTTTGGTGCGATCGCCCGAGAATTGAGACAGTTGAATTTTACTAAAATAGTTTCATTAGCGCCTGAAGTATTATAAGATGAGACCGCCATATATCCATAGTATTCAAATACAATAGATAAATACAAATTTAAGATAAATACAAATTTAGTGGAGTATGTCTCATGCATATACTTTTTAGAATTTTCATAAAAAAAAAGAACATGTTGATTATATCAAAATTCGAAAGCAACAAATTTTTGAGTTTATCATGGGCAAGGACACTATTGCTGACATAATAACTTGTATACGAAATGCTGACATGAATCAAAAAGGAACGGTTCGAATAGAATCTACTAACATCACCGAAAACTTTGTTAAAATACTTTTGCGAGAGGGTTTTATAGAAAACGTAAGGAAGCTCGGGGAAAACAAAAAAGAGTTTTTGGGTTTAACCCTACGACATAGAAGGAATAGGAAAGGACCGTATAGACCCATTTTAAATTTAAAACAAATCAGTCGACCCGGTCTACGAATCTATTTTAACTATGAACGAATTCCTAGAATTTTAGATGGGATGGGGATTGTAATTCTCTCTACTTCTCGGGGTATAATGACAGACCGAGCGGCTCGACTAGAAAGAATCGGCGGAGAAATTTTGTGTTATATATGGTAATTATTCTTCGATCAAAATTGTATTTGGAGCTTCCTTTTGTGTTGTGAAAAAAAAATCTGTTAGATGGTTTAGCCAACGAATTCTAGGTTATGCTTCGGGAAGAATCTGACCTAGTTTTATAGATATACTATCGGGGGATATAGTTAAAATTGAAGAAAGTCGTTATGATTCAAATAGAGGGCGTCTATTTTATAGACTACACAAAAGGATTTGAGTGAGTAGGTGATTTTTCAACACTCCTTTCATGAGATACAATTCACGGTTCAAAAATTTCAAGAAACTTATTTTCTTCCAATACCAATAAGTAGATTCAAAATTCATTTAAGGCATAACAATTATGAAAATAAGGGCTTCCGTTCGGAAAATTTGTGAAAAATGTCGACTGATCCGCAGGAGGGGACGGATTATAGTAATTTGTTCCAACCCGAGACATAAACAAAGACAAGGATAATCTTTTGAAAAGGGACTCTAGAAAAGAAACGATGAACAAATCAAAAAAAAGAAGATCGTTTTGACATGAAATGGATATATCCATATATCTCTGACTTATATTTATGAAATGATCAAATATGGCACAAATATGGCAAAATATACAACAAGAAGTGGTTCACGTAGGACTGGACGGATTGGTTCGCGTAAAAGTGGACGTCGAATACCAAAGGGCGTTATTCATGTTCAAGCAAGTTTCAACAACACCATCGTGACTGTTACGGATGTACGGGGTCGGGTAATTTCTTGGTCCTCGGCCGGTACTTGTGGATTCAGGGGTACAAGAAGAGGTACGCCCTTTGCGGCTCAAACCGCGGCAGGAAGTGCTATTAGAGCAGTAGCGGATCAAGGTATGCAACGAGCAGAAGTCATGATAAAGGGTCCTGGTCTCGGAAGAGATGCAGCATTACGAGCTATTCGTAGAAGCGGTATCCTTTTAAATTTCGTACGGGATGTAACCCCTATGCCACATAATGGTTGCAGACCCCCTAAAAAAAGACGGGTGTAGAAATAGAAAAGATTTCAAGAGAAAAAAATGACTCAACGATCTGACAAATAATATTACTATGGTTCGAGAGAAAGTCAAAGTATCCACTGGGACACTACAGTGGAAGTGTGTTGAATCAAGAGCAGACAGTAAGCGTCTTTATTATGGACGCTTTATTTTGTCTCCACTTAGGAAAGGTCAAGCCGACACAATTGGCATTGCGATGCGAAGAGTTTTGCTTGGAGAAATAGAAGGAACGTGTATTACACGCGCAAAATCTGAGAAAATCCCACATGAATATTCTACCATAG